GCATCCTGCTTTTCTATGTTTTATAGACTTGTATGTAACTATTGAGAGTCGAGATATTCTACATAATGTGAATATTCCAACAAAAAGTTTGATTTTAGTTCAAAATGATCAATATGTAGAATCAGAACAAGTGATTGCCGAGATTCGTGCCGGAACGTCCACTTTTCATTTTAAAGAAAGGGTTCAAAAACATATTTATTCTGAGTCAGAAGGAGAAATGCACTGGAGTACTGATGGCTATCATGCGCCCGAATATCCATATAGTAATGTTCATCTATTACCAAAAACAAGTCATTTATGGATATTAGCAGGAGGTCTATGCAGATCCAATATAGTGTCTTTTTCACTCCACAAGGATCAAGATCAAATGAATGCTAATTCTTTTTCTCTCGAAGAAAGATATATCTTTGATCTCTCACTGACTAATGATCAAGTAAGACATAAATTGTTGGATACCTTTGGTAAAAAAGATAGGGAAATTCTTGACTATTCAAAACCTTATCGAATCATATCCAAGGGTCATTGGAATCTCATAGAGCCTTCTACTTCTATTCGTCAAGAGAATTCCTTGGCTAAAAAGCGAAGAAATAGATTCGTGATTCCCTTACAATATGATCAAGAACAAGAAAAGAAACTAAAACCCTGTTTTGGTATTTCGATTAAAATACCTATAAATGGTATTTTACGTAGAAATAGTATTCTTGCTTATTTTGATGATCCGCGATACAGAAGAAGCAGCTCGGGAATTACTAAATATGGGATTGTCGAAGTAGATTCAATCGTAAAAAAAGAGGATTTTCTTGAGTATCGAGGAGCAAAAGAATTTAGTCCGAAATACCAAATGCAAATGAAAGTAGATCGCTTTTTTTTCATTCCCGAGGAAGTACATATCTTACCCGGATCTTCGCCCATAATGGTCCGGAACAATAGTATCATTGGAGTAGATACACGACTTGCTTTAAATATGAATACAAGAAGTCGAGTAGGTGGATTAGTCCGAGTGGAGAGAAAAAAAAAAAGTATGGAACTGAAAATCTTTTCTGGAGATATTCATTTTTCTGGAGAGGTGGATAAAATATCTAGGCACAGTGGCGTTTTGATACCACCAGGAATGGAAAAAAAGAATTCTAAAGGATCAAAAAAATTGAAAAATTGGATCTATGTCCAACGAATTACACCTACCAAAAAAAAGTATTTTGTTTTGGTTCGGCCCGTAGTCACATATGAAATAGCTGATGGGATAAATTTAGCAACACTTTTCTCTCAGGATCTCTTGCAGGAAAAGGATAATGTACAACTTCGAATTGTCAATTATATACTTTATGGAAATGGCAAGTCAATTCGAGGAATTTCTCACACAAGTATTCAATTAGTTCGGGCTTGCTTAGTATTGACTTGGGACCAAGAACAAGAAAAAAAGAGTTCTATAGAAGAAGAGGTTCATGCTTCTTTTGTTGAAATAAGGGCAAATGATCTGCTTCGTGATTTCATCCGAATTGAGTTAGTAAAATCCACTCTTTCGTATACCGAAAAAAGGTATGATACGGCAGGTTCAGGATTGATTTCCAATAATGAATTAGATCGTGCCGATAGAAATCCTTTTGATTCCAAGGCGAAGATTCCATTATTTCCCCAACATCAGGAAACTCTTGGTACGTTGTTGAATCGAAATAAGGAATGCCAATCTTTCATCATTTTGTCATCATCCAATTGTTTTCGAATTCGCCCCTTCAATACTTCGAGATATAAGAATGCGACAAAAGAATTGGATCCCCTGACTCCAATTAGGGATTTTTTGGGTCCTTTAGGTACTATTGTGCCTAAAATAGTAAATTTTCGTTCATCTTACTATTTAAGAACTTATAATCAAGTCTTTTTAAAGAAATATTTTTTACTTGAAAAATTTCAACAGACTTTCCAAGTGCTTCAAGTACTTCCATTTCAATACTGTTTCCTAGATGAAAATAGTAGTCTTTATAATCCCGATCCATGCAGTAACATCATTTGGAATTCATTCCATTTGAATTGGTGTTTTCTCCATCACGATTCTTGTGAAGAGGCATGGACAATAATTAGCCTTGGACAATTCCTTTGTGAAAATGTATGTCTATTGAAATACGGATCACGCATAAAAAAATCTGGTCAAATTTTCATTGTTCATGTTGACTCTTTAGTTATAAGATCAGCTAAGCCCTATTTGGTCACTCCAGGAGCAACTGTCCATGGCCATTATGGGGAAACCTTTTATGAAGGAGATACATTAATTACATTTATATATGAAAAATCGAGATCTGGTGACATAACGCAAGGTCTTCCAAAAGTGGAACAAATCTTAGAAGTTCGTTCAATTGATTCAATATCGATGAACCTCGAAAGAAGAGTTGAAGGTTGGGACGACCGTATCCGAAGGATTCTTGGGATCCCCTGGGGATTCTTTATTGGAGCTGAACTAACCATAGCCCAAAGTCGTATCTCTTTGGTTAATAAGATCCAAAAGGTTTATCGATCCCAGGGGGTACAGATCCATAATAGACATATAGAGATTATTGTACGTCAAGTAACATCAAGAGTTTTGGTTTCAGAAGATGGAATGTCTAATGTTTTTTTACCTGGGGAATTTATTGGATTGTTGCGAGCAGAGCGAGCAGGACGTGTTTTGGACGAAGCGATCTGTTATCGGGCAATCTTATTGGGAATAACGAAGTCATCTCTGAATACTCAAAGTTTCATATCCGAAGCGAGTTTTCAAGAAACTGCTCGAGTTTTAGCAAAAGCTGCTCTACGAGGTCGTATTGATTGGTTGAAAGGCCTGAAAGAGAACGTTGTTCTGGGGGGGATTATACCGGTTGGTACCGGATTCAAAAAATTAGTACATCGTTCAAAGCAAGACAAAAACATTCATTTGAAAATCAAAAGGAAGAATCTATTCGAGTTGGAAATGGGAGATATTTTGTTACACCATAGAGAATTCTTTTGTTCTTGTGCCCCAAACACTTTCCATGAGACATCAGACCAATCATTTACGTAATGTAATTTACTAATTCCTAACAAGAGGTTCATTCTTTTTACTTTAACTCTCTGGTCCGATTATGGATTTCGTAATAAATCAATGAAATAAAAAAGAAATAATGAAATTCATGGTTTGGGTCGTAGATTAATGGTCAATCCTGGTAGAAGGTTCCGTCGGAACAATTATTTATTTCACAAGGTACTGAATCTCTTTGAAAAAAAAAGAAAAAGAGAAAGTGTGGGAAAATGGGAAGACGATATTGGAACATCAATTTGGAAGAAATGATGGAAGCAGGAGTTCATTTTGGTCATGGTACTAATAAATGGAATCCTAGAATGGCTCCTTACATCTCTGCAAAGCGTAAAGGTATTCATATTACAAATCTTACTATAACTGCTCGTTTTTTATCAGAAGCCTGCGATTTAGTTTTTGATGCAGCAAGTAGGGGAAAAAAATTCTTAATCGTTGGCACCAAAAAGAAAGCAGCGGATTTAGTAGCATCAGCAGCAATAAGGGCTCGATGTCATTATGTTAATAAAAAATGGCTTGGTGGTATGTTAACGAATTGGTCTACTACAGAAACAAGACTTCAGAAGTTCAGGGACTTAAGAGCAGAACAAAAGATGGGGAAACTCAATCGTCTCCCCAAAGGAGATGCAGCAATGTTGAAGAGAAAGTTATCTACCTTGCAAACATATCTGGGTGGGATCAAATATATGACGGGATTGCCCGATATTGTAATTATCGTTGATCAGCAAGAAGAATATACGGTTCTTCGAGAATGTGTCATTTTGGGTATTCCGACGATTTGTTTAATCGATACAAATTGTGACCCAGATCTTGCAGATATTTCTATTCCGGCCAACGATGATGCTATAGCTTCGATTCGATTGATTCTTACCAAATTAGTATCTGCAATTTGTGAGGGCCGTTCTAGTTATCTAAAAAATGGTTGATTATCTTCTCATTAATCTTATCATTAAGAAGAAGAAAGAAGAATATTCGTTTGTTTTTGGTGAACTCTCTTTTATTGTTACTATTTTGGTTTGCATCTTTTGGAGTTTGAACTATGTTTTGAATATTGAATAATATTTAAGATTGAAAACATAAAATGATTGGTATTTTTTTTTATGTGATTTCCTAAATATACGATTCATAACTTAAATTCATGAATGAACATAGATGAATTGAGAAAGAGATGGTTGAATCAAAATAATTACTTTTTTGAATCTGTTAGAGGACAATATGAATGTTATACCATGTTCCATTCAAACACTCAAAGGGTTATACGATATATCAGGTGTAGAAGTAGGCCAACATTTCTATTGGCAAATAGGAGGTTTACAAATTCATGCCCAAGTACTTATCACTTCTTGGGTTGTAATTGCTATCTTATTAGGTTCAGTCATCATAGCTGTTCGGAATCCACAAACCATTCCGACCGACGGTCAGAATTTCTTCGAATATGTCCTTGAATTTCTTCAAGACTTGAGCAAAACTCAGATTGGAGAGGGGTATGGTCCTTGGGTTCCATTTATAGGAACGATGTTCCTATTTATTTTTGTTTCTAACTGGTCAGGTGCTCTTTTACCTTGGAAAATCATAAAGTTACCTCATGGAGAGTTAGCTGCGCCCACGAATGATATAAATACTACTGTTGCTTTAGCTTTACCTACGTCAGTGGCATATTTCTATGCGGGTCTTAGCAAAAAAGGATTGGGATATTTCGGGAAATACATTCAACCAACTCCAATACTTTTACCAATTAATATTCTAGAAGATTTCACAAAACCTTTATCTCTTAGTTTTCGACTTTTCGGGAATATATTGGCTGATGAATTAGTGGTTGTTGTTCTTGTTTCTTTAGTGCCTTCAGTAGTTCCTATACCTGTCATGTTTCTTGGATTATTTACAAGTGGTATTCAAGCTCTTATTTTTGCAACTTTGGCTGCGGCTTATATAGGTGAATCCATGGAGGGTCATCATTGACTAACTTTCGAAATAGTCTTTTTTGAAGCTTATCCCAATTCAAGCAATGCGGGGGTTCAATATAATCCACTACTGGGTTGGATAAGAAAATGCAAATAGCTACATGTATGTATATATGAAGAAAGATAGATGATATTGCAGAATTTGGAATAGAAAGAAGGGTTGGGGATCCTACTACATATATTACTACATATATGTATATGTAATGCCTATGAGTATCAATCCTTGTGTATGTTTCGAAGAATGGTTCCAGAATACGATTGAATAGAAGAAAAAGTGCAGGTGATTTACGTTATGGAAGAAGAAAAATATATGTTATTTACTAGTTAAATAGCAATTACCCCTATCTCTTTTTTTATAGCCCACTACATTTAGATGGATTCCCATATCAGTCCTTTTTCTATTTTGTCTGTTATTGTGAATTGAATGAAAGAGAAAGAATAGAATATTTTATAAACAAGGAAACGCAATGACTAAAATCGTATACATATCTATTACATAAGGTAGAAAGGAAAAACGGTATATCGAAGTAGTTCTGACAATTCAGTAATATTAGGAATTCCCTTTGGAGCTTTTAGCTACTTCGACCCGATAGATTTTAGTGATAAAGATCAAAAAAGAAAAAATAAGTGTAGTAAAGTAAATAGTAAAAGTAGAAGTAGAAAAAGAAGTAGATTAAGTACTAATTCATTGGTTGGTTGTATCATTAACCATTTCTTTTTTTGGTGCGAGGAGCTTACCATGAATCCACTTATTTCTGCTGCTTCCGTTATTGCTGCTGGATTGGCTGTAGGGCTTGCTTCTATCGGACCTGGGGTTGGTCAAGGTACTGCTGCGGGCCAAGCCGTAGAAGGTATTGCGAGACAACCAGAAGCAGAGGGTAAAATACGAGGTACTTTATTGCTTAGTCTGGCTTTTATGGAAGCTTTAACAATTTATGGACTGGTCGTGGCATTAGCTCTTTTATTTGCAAATCCTTTTGTTTAATGTTTCATTTCATCTTAGAAGAAAAACATAACCATAACTAAGAAATTTGAGAATTCTCAAATTCCATTAAGAATAATAAGCGGAGTGATACAAAAAGAACTCTGTTCTTTGTTAGTCCTATCTATAAAGGGAGAGCATATGAAAAATCTAATTGATTCTTTTGTTTCCGTGGGGCACTGGTCATCCGCTGGGAGTTTCGAGTTTAATACCGATATTTTAGCAACAAATCCAATAAATCTAAGCGTAGTGCTGGGTGTATTGATTTTTTTTGGAAAGGGAGTGTGTGCGAGTTGTTTATTTCAAGAATAGGTTGGATTTCACCGACTGCACTTTCTTTCTATTTATGTATTCTTTTTTATAGCAGAACTAGGAACAAAGGGTGCACAATCTCGACGAATTACTTCTGAATTGGATTTCATTCAGAAATCCTATGTAAGAACCATAGCATTTCGTGACTAATTGGTAAATGAACTTTGATTCTCTTCTCTATCAACCAATAATGTTGAGGTCTTTTACATGGTTAAAGATCAATTGTTTGAAGTCCAGGCACAGCATAGCATGGTACTCTTTCTACCGCTAGGTTAGTACCAAAAAGGTTTAAAAATGAGAAAAATAAAAAAGGAATAATTGGGAATTTCTTCGATGTAGAACACTCATATGGATAAAATTCTTTGAACCATTCACTGGAAAAATGGGTATCTTCCCCCCCACTGCCGAATCGACGACCTATGTATTGTATTTATCTAAAATATTTGTATAAAATGTATTTGTATAAAAAAGAGAATTTTTTGGATGAAAAAAATCGAAATCTCATTCTAATAATAATGAGAATGAAGTAATGAAGTTCAGAATTCTATTCAATTCTATTTCTATTCTAATAGTATAATAGAATTCTTTTTTCTTTCAAATATTTTTTTTTTGAAAGAAAGAAGTTCTAAATAAAGAACAAAGAAAGAAACAACTTTGCTGACAATTTTTTATTTTTTGTCTGGTCTGAAGAGTCCTCCTAAGATTCTGATGTTAGATCAGTTTCGATAGCTTTGAATACGAACAGAAAAGAGAGGATAGGCTCATTCTATTCAAAGATATGGGAATGTCCATCAATCAAAGAAAAGATAAAAGAAACAATTGAGCGTGAGAGCCAAATGAATCGAAAGATTCATGTTTGGTTCGGGAAGAGATATTCTAGTTGTGAAATGAATGGAAAGATAATCTACTTTCATTAAATGATTTATTAGATAAGCGAAAACAGAGGATCTTGAGTACTATTCGAAATTCAGAAGAATTACGTAGAGGAGCCATTGAACAGCTCGAAAGAGCTCGGGTTAGATTACGGAAAGTGGAAATCGAAGCAGATGAGTATCGAACGAATGGATACTCTGAGATAGAACGAGAAAAAGTAAATTTGATTAATGCTACTTGCAATAGTTTGGAACGATTAGAAAATTACAAAAATGAAACTCTTTTTTTTGAAAAACAAAGAGCAATTAATCAGGTCCGACAACAAGTTTTGC